ATGAATTGTTCTTCATTATCGTTTAGGATGTAGATCCTATTATTTTCACCATCCTTTATGTATTGTCGCCTAAAGATAGTGAGGGCCAATGAAGACATTGTTAATCGAGTAAGTATGTCAATCTTATACAAAGCAAAATAGATTGCTTTTGCTTTGAGCATAACAGCGCCTAGTAGACTAATATCTTGTTTTAGGTAGTATAAGTACTCTTTCTTATTTGATCCCAGATTTTCGAGCGAAACATTATCGTGGTCAATAACACCCTTACCCCCAAGTTCTGGGCAAAAACAACTGGCAAGTTCTTCTAATTTCCCTTTAAAAAGGTGAGATGAGTCATAGACTGCCAGTGCTAGCAACCACTAGTGATTCAGATCTTAATCGATTTCTAGCAAACACAGATTCTTTAGACGAATATCGCCTATTTCTTTTGATACCAGTTTAAGGTCTCGGGCCTGAAATCCATGAAAAGAGGTTTTCAGACGGGAATGGATTCGATCTAGAGCCGCATCCTGGGTCGACATCGACTTCTGCTTTTTCATTTCCATACGAGAATAGTTGATTGCGAGTAACGAGTAAACTATTCTAGAAAAGAACAGTCCCAACTGGCCTGGAATGAGATCCAGAAAAGGACCTGGCAAGAGATACGTCTGTCTTGTTGTGATGCGAGGAATAGGCGAATCTGTCGTGATAGAAAACAACCCTTTGTTGCTATGCTAATGGATCTGCTCAGGGAACTGGCCAGGGTTCAGTTGAAGACAGGAATGGAAATGTTTCCCAACTAGAGCTACGGCACTTTTCCAATAAACGGAAGCTCAAGCCAAGCCTAAAGCGAAGCATCCGCCTCCTCTTTACTAGCGAGTCTAGTTTCCTACAGGGCAAGGGCGTAGACTGGTTTCGAGTCCTATAGGAGGATCAAAGTATTAGAGCTCAAGTAGTTCTCTTACGACCTAGTCAATACGCATTGGAATCATGGCATCCCCTCCACCGTAGTAAAGTAAGAAGTAACGGGTCTACGCCCAGCTTCCTTGTTCCGGAAATGAAGGATCCATGCAGAAGTGGACTCTCTTTCCGTTCTGTTCAAAGAGTTGGCCAGGTATTCGAGTTACTCTAGACCTATTCCCTTCGAAATAGAAACTCTTGCCAGAGCTGAGTAGAAATCATCATTACCGCCGCATTTACTATACTAGCGCCTAAGATAGCTATAAACATGGTATGTCTTAGAGCGATATGAGTATTCTTTACCAGCACCACCCAGGGATCCAACCACAATCAGAAATGGATACGTTCTAGTTTCCATCCTTGACTTTACTAGTCCTATAACCGGCATCCAAGCAAATAGACTTGTCTTTCTCTTTCTCTTTTTCCCTAGTCCCTAGTAATAGGAGATCCTTCCTGTTCTGGATATGTCCTCTATTCCATCCGGTTTGGACACAGATTGTCAACGGTGAGGTGACATGACCTTGATCAATAGATCCCTTACTCTGGTCCCTAGTTCCTTACCTATTTGATAGGGAAGCGTTTCGATATCACCTACCATGAACTCAGATGGTGTTTGCTGACGAAAGAAAAAGGCTGGTTTTGGCCCATAGTGAGCAGCACTGGCACTCAAAAGGGATCCTTCCGCCTGCCGGGAATAAGTACCGGCACCCTTACAGGAATCAAATCTCTTGGAACGAGATCAAGGGCCGAAGGAAGTCAACTGCGAATCGGTTCGGTAGTGAAGAAAATATCTCTTGTCTGCTCTTCATCTTCAGCAACGCGTGATGCGATAGTGCCAGAGAATATCTTCTCTTCTCTTGTTGGTAGGAAAGCAGTGGTGAATGAAAAGCGGTTCTGTTCCCTTCCGGGTGAATGGATGGGAAATAGACTAACACTCACACAAAAGAGACAAGGAACCAGAAATGCTTACTACTGACCAGCTCCTATTCCTATGCCAAAGAGGGATTCGAGTTTCAGGGGTAGAGGGAAGCTTTAGGAAAGGATAGATGCACACACAATCTGATAAGCCTGCCGACTAATCTCCCTAACAGCCGGCGCTGGATACCTGAGACCCAGCTGGCACTTCTCTTGATCCAAGCGTTGGTCTAGTTTCCATCGGAAAGTTATATGTTCTTGTTAGGCGGTAGCAAGCAGTATCTAATTTCTGTCGGTTCAGTTCAGAGAAATAGGCTCGATTCGTCTAAATAAACCGGGCTTGTCCCGTAGATTGTACTATCCCCCTTGCCCAACAGGAACTGGAACTGGAGCTCTTGCCTTCTATTTCAATTAGTTGCTTGATGGAAAGCAATAGGCAATCGGCTAGATATCCAACCTGTTCACTGATTTATGCTGCAGGCACTTCAGAAACCTGAGCTGGGTTAGGTAGCGGTTCCACTTCTCAAGTTTGGAGCCTCTAAAGAATTCTCCGCCTCAGGATCTGGGTCATAGAATTTGAGCCATTGGACCTTCCTCTTTTCTTTCGAAAGGACCTTTTCTCTAGGACCGAACAAGAAGATCCATACTGTCTACTTTTGAACTATGTAGCTATTGAGAAATCTAGTGCGGAGCCAATATCGTGTTCATGGTGGCCGGCGCTTCCGAAAGACATCACGTCCTTCTCTTTAGTTTTAAGCAATGTGGTCTTCCCTGGTTGAGTGAGTGAGCCCGGTACCTACAGCCTGATCTAAGCAGTATTCCGAGGGGATAGAAACGGAAAGCAAGACGAAATCCTGTGTTGAAAAAGAACCTTGCAAGGAAGGAATGAAGCTATAGATATGGATATATTTTAGTAAAAAGAGGAAATTGAAGCCCAATCACAGTGGTGAGCAGAGCCCTCGTCCCATCGATATACCGATATCGATATTTATTTTCCTTCGCAATCCATTCCTTAGAACCACTTAATCGGATTTTGAAACAGGCAGCTAAAGAGACAAGAAAAAAGGGTGGTATATAGAAGCTCCAGGTTAGCGATCATCAACGACTGGGCAATCTTCTTCTAATTCTAAGAGCAGAATGGCACTGTAAGTTTCATGATCTTTTGATCAAAAGAAATGCTGAATCCAGACGATCTACGATCAAGGTACGAGGAATTCAGCTCGATCTTATCCTGGTTCAGAATTGGCGTAATGTTGCCTCGTTTTCTATTTCATTAAAGCTAAAGAGAGTCCCATGGGCATGGGGGGAGAGTCATTCCTAGCGGTAGGTGGGTCGTTTCCTGCGTCTTATCATGGCAAGGACACTTTTTACAGGTCCATCAAATAGAAATCCTTCTCTTCTGGGAAACCTAAATTCTAAACCAAAGTGGTGAACTGGTTGGCAAGTAGTAAACCCTACTTCCCTTTCAAATCCTTGATTTGATCATCTTCATTCCATGGTGGACGGAGGAAAACTAGTTACAAATGTTCTTTGCTCGTGATACTTTGAATTGAAAGAGGAACGCTTGCAACGATAGCCCTTGTCAAGCAAAGCATCCTAGTGTGAAAAAGCAAGAAAATGCACTGACTGGCCCTGCCTCCCTCGCAGTCAAAACTCTCCTCTCCTCAGCTTCAGCTATAGTAAGAAGATAGAATGCTAAACCGCAGTATGAACCAGTCTAGGTATGAATCACTAAACCGGAGAGCAATAGCCTAGGCAATAGGAAACTAGAACCTCCTATGAACCACCAAAAGGGAAGATACCTCTGCCCTCGAATGCTTAGAGCCGGATCTTTGGATTCCTAGATCCTTATCAAGAAACAGTAGGAACTCGAGAAACCAGAATAAGCCTTACCAAGAAGCAGTTCAAACCAGGGAAAGGTGAGTTCTCATCTCCCTCCCTCGATACTTCCTAGAACTAGATCTCAATAGCGGCGCACTCTCTTCTCTTTAGACTACTCTACTGAATTCTGGAGACTAATGAATGGTAAGATCCAGTAAAGCTGAGTCCCCAAGAAACGGTTAGAAGCAGGAATGCTTACAACTGACCAGGCAAGGTAGACCCGAACTCTAAGTTAGCCCCGAGACTAGGAAAGCTTGCTCCACCCAAACCGGGAATGCTCTGACCTTTCCACAAAGAGATCAAACATCCATACCAACCTTTCCTTTCTGGAAATCAAACCTTCTCAAAAAACACTGATCAAACCATACCATACCATACCATACCATACCATACCATACCATACCATACCATACCATACCATACCATACCATATAGTAGTACTGCCGGCCGGAAGGAGCTCACAACCAAGGGAAGCGGAGACCTATCCGGGACTTGACTTTTCCTTGAAATAGCAGTTACCAGGAAAAGCTAAGGTTCTATTCGAACTCCATACCATCTGAGAACCCTGTACAACGGATGAAAGAGAGAAGGGGCCGGGGCAGGCAGATAAAGAAAAGGAAACAACCTGGGCAAACCAAAATCTTTAATAAAACTTTTGATGGTGAATCCTCCGCAGTAGAGAACAGCATCTTTTGCATCTGAATGCAGGAGAAAGAAGACAGCAATGTCAGGGCCACCAATTCCACAGCTCGAGGAATCATCCGGGGCAGCAGATTCGATTGTTCGAGGAATCCATTCTATTTTGAGGGCGCCCAAGGCAGTGAGCGCTATCTACAATGAGTATAAACCCGATCTAATCTAAGATCTGTAGTCAAAGCAGAAGATCAATCCAATCTAGGCTCACTCAGGCAGAGGAGGCTTATATCAGTTCAAGTTTCAGTAGAGTCCTATTGGGGGCTAGGTTACCGAGATAGGGCCATTCTGAAGAAACATGCGGCACTAACACTAATTAATGTATCCCTTAGGGCCCTAGCGCACCTTTTGATCGATTCGATACTGTGAGAAAAGAGTTGATGCTTTCCTCGTGATAAGATAAATTGAGACTGCACAATGAATTTCATACAGAAAGCAACTCCGAATCTACAATCACAATTGATCTAGCTTGCTCTCTTTTACAAGAAGGAACCCTCAAACGATGGATAAGACTTCTGGCTTGGAAGAAATACCACGGCACGGCGCTTGCTTTACTTCAACGCGAATAAGAAATCTGCTGCAGCCAGCTCTCCAGACCAACATAATCACCCGGCACTTGCTCGCTTCCTTCTAGTATAGTAAGACCATCTCCATATCAGGGTTTGGCTAAGTGAACAATCTGATGACAAAGAATGAGAAGTATGGCTTGGCTAGGGAAGCAGTAGAGCCAGCCTCTGGCATTGGAGAAGAATCCGGGATTGAGTTCTGCTTGAAGCATCTCTTCTCTCTTCAGAAATTCTATGTCTTAAAGTTGAGTTTAAGAGAGGAACGGAAGCCACAAGCCAAGAAGCTGGAATGGTTAGATGCACATAAGCCTGCCGCCTAATCCACCTATGAACCGAGGTTCTATTATAACACATCTCGCCTTATACTAAGCTATGCTTAAAAGACACCCCTGCCCTTCAACCCGCGGATCACCTAAACCGAATACGGACAGGTAACAAGCAGTAAACCCTAGCCCTAGACCTATTAGACACTGAAAGCTATGAACACAAACCTAGGAGGATATCCAATCCAGATTCGGGGCTACTTTCCACATGGCTCAAAATGATACCAGTTTTTACTTTCCTATCAACTAAGGTCAGATAAGATAATGAACCAACCCTGACCCACAAGAAAGAAAGATACAACAAGGCCATAATGGATAGGAGGATCTCGACCAGGAAAGGAACTAGCCTTAGAAATTCTTTTCAGGGATGATGCCAGACCAAAACAAGAACTGGTATCCTCTATTTAGACTATTGAATGCCAAGATCCAGGAATCATGAATGCCATCCACACTTATCCGGCTGTGATGAAACCTATGAATATTTCCAAGGAAAGGTCAGGTTGACGGCTCGATACAGAGCAGTATCTTTATCTCAGGTGCAGGGCAGGTGAGAATAGAACCAGTGATTCACCCTTATCTCTATTCTAGAACAGTGCCGGCTTATCCATATCTCGATTCTAGAGCAGTGCCGGTAGAGAGGGATAGCCAGGTATCTTAGTCATAGGGTGAGTGTAGTCTGCGCATCTAAGCTTGTTTCCTAGGATTTCTGTTTCCAGGTGGATACGGTGGATCGATCGAAGTTGGAACCATACAGGAACTAGGTAAATCATTTATGCGAGGCTTTTCTACCACGCTTTGCAGCAAATACTGGAGATGTACTCTAGGAATCCGGGGTAGCTTGTAGTGACACGGCTCCCATCTTGTCTTTTCTTTGGTAAATATCAGAAATCGAATAATGAAAAGCAGGGAACACATACCCAGTGAAACATTTCTCCATGCCGGGAATAGATAGCTCCTTTCCCTTCCTCTTGGAGGTCAAACAACAACCATTTACTTTATAGCTCTTACAAGGGCGCGGCCAGCTCAATCCGGTGCTTCTTGTCCAACGCTCCGTAGAGCATGAAAAAGCTAGTGAATCCACAGGTCACTCCTCTAGCTACTTCCTATCTAGCTAGTTCCTACTTCCTAGTCTTCTTCCCTAACCAACTTCCTACTCCCCGGTTCTCCAACTACTTGCTTGACTCTTCCTCCGCTTGCACAACTCCCGAAACCAAACACCTCCTTTCTTTCTCGAAACCAAGACCTCCGGCACTTCCTAGCTCCATTTCTTCCGACTTCCCCTAGAATAGAGTCTTCCTCTTGCTTAAGAAATCAACCTTCTCTTTTCCTGGTCTTCTCGGCGGGTTATATTGTTGTCTCTTTCTACTATTTAGAGCGAATCCTCACTCTAAGAGGTCTCGTGATAAGGCTACAAGGACCTAGTATGCCCGTGTGGAAGAGACCAATGCAAGGTCAAAAGCAACTTCGTTTTCGTTCTCACCAGCACAGAGTCTCCCTTATCTTATGATTCTGCCCGCATGCCAGTACTTTGACATAGACAAACTCTGAAATAAATGCTATTTCAATGTTCAAAAGCCGGGACATTCATTCCTTCACCGCTTCGAGAAAAGGGTTGGTTCAACAAGCAAGGAAGAATAGAGTAAAGGATCAACCTTTAAGGCAAGGGCGATGAAGGAAAGGGCTTGTGGGTGCCTACGTTCACATACCTTTTTCTCTTTCATTAGCTCTACCTTTGATTGTTGAAGTGGAAAAAGACGGGCTAAGTCAACTGACCCAGTCGAGAAGACTTTCACTAAGGAGAGCGCAGAGTGACTTTAAGTACCCAAGAGTAGACAGGATGACATCCATTCTGATTTGTGGGGGCCCCGCTTCCGTCTAAGGAAAAGGGTGGTGCATTCTATGCAAAAGCAGCTACCCCCAGAGACCTCCTTTAGACAGAAGCACTATGATTGGAAGATAAGCCTAAAGCAGCTACACCCCTGAGAGCATAAAGCATACTAAGCAGAAACTTAAAGCATAAAAAGCTGCCAACCACATAGTTCCGGCAACTATGAAAGCAGCAAAAAAAACAGCAGCGATACTACTGGGAAGTACAGTTTCAATATTGCCTCCTTTGTATAGACGTTGAGGCGGACGGACACTAAGATGGAATAGGCCCGCTAATATGCCCAATGTACCCGCAGCAATATGATGCGAAGCTATTCCTCCCGGAACGAAAGGATCCTTCTGCGCCCCACGCAGGATTTACAGCTTGTACTTTTCCAGTTAGTCCGTAAGGATCGGATACCCATATCCCAGGGCCATATAAACCCGTTACATGAAATGCACCAAAGCCAAAACAAGCCACCCCTGCAAGAAATAAATGAATTCCAAAGATCTTGGGCAAATCCAAAGAAGGTTTTCCCGTCCGCTCATCACAGAATATTTCTAGGTCCCAATATACCCAATGCCAGATAGCTGCCAAGAAACACAAGCCAGAAAACACAATATGGGCACCTGCCACACCTTCATAACTCCAAATACCCGGATTCGTTATAGTTCCTCCTGAAATACTCCAACCACCCCACGAATTGGTTATTCCTAAACGAGTCATGAAGGGGATGACGAACATACCTTGTCTCCACATTGGATCCAGAACAGGATCAGAGGGATCAAAAACCGCTAATTCGTATAAAGCCATCGAGCCAGCCCAACCAGAAACTAGAGCTGTGTGCATTATATGCACCGAAAGCAATCGACCCGGATCATTCAATACGACAGTATGAACACGATACCAAGGCAAACCCATGGAACTACCCCTTTAGCAAAGAAAAATAGACACGATGTCGCTTTATTTTATCGCATTGGAAAAGACTATCCATACATATCCTATGTACCTAACCCTTCTAGGGATTCTATGTCAGAAAGCGTGAATATTTATTTCATTCCATTAAAAATAACAAGCCAATTCCCTTTACGCAGAAGTAGATCGGAAGTTTTATCTTTAAGGGGCGCGTTAGCGGCAGTAAGTCAAAAGATCCGGTGTAGCGATAGAGCGGTTTAGGTTACTTTTTACTCTCAGCTTTTCATATGGAAATCCAGTAATTAGGAATGGCACCTAGAACTTTATTAATAAGCACAACTCCCCCTCCTCAAGATAGAACTCCCTTTACAAAACAAGTACCGTCTTGCTTAGCTAACTCAAGTGAGTATACTAGCGCCCCTCTTTCTACTTCTTCAAAGACCTAGCTCATCTACGTAACTCTAGCCCCCATCCCTGTTTTTTATCAGCCTCTTGTCCTTGAAGCAGGAGCCTACTATTGCATGTTCCATACCTCAACGAAGTGGGTGCCAAGTCTTTCCCGATCTCACTTATAGGATTGCTAATTGCCTCCCTGGGAAAACAGATCTCACATGAACGTTAGGACTTTCCGACACAAAGGGAGTAAAGCGGATGGAAAAGGAAGAATTCCAGGAAGATAAGCATTAGGAGTCATGACTCCGCCCTATCCATGATATTATAAGAATAGGCTATTAACTCGGATGCCAAAGCAAAGGATGGATTTCAGGAAAAGACAAGCAACTCTCATGCTCTCGCTCCTTTAGATAGCTTGACTCTAGCAAGCACTTCTGGATAGGACTGAAACTCAATAGGGCAAAATAGATCCCTCATTTTCGAACGAGTTGCTCTTCGATACCATAAAGTAGCTAAGAGTTGTCTTCCAGCATGGCCTAATAGAAAATATAGCATTTCTAATAGAAAATATAGCATAGAATAGAGTAGTAGGTTTAAGTAGCTCTCCAATGGGCAGCTATATCTGGTCTTTACATCCTACGCCTTCCCATCAATCAATACCAATGGATCTTTCCTATGAAATAGAAGAATGCATGCCCTGTGGGCGGACTCTAACCTTGATGAGGAAGAGAAAGAAAGGCAATTAGAAACAAGCCTAGCATGAAAGAATGAGCGAGCCTATATATAACGCCCTCTCTTTTGACCATTATAAAATTATACTCAATAAATTGTGGAAAATATGTTCCAATTATTCAATTTGTAGGCAAGTAGAAGAAATTCGCCTGCCTAACAAAGCAACCAATGCAAAGGAAAAAGTTCAAGAAGGATGGTCTGCGCTGAGGGAGAGTCAGTATGGGAAGGAAGGCTTCAACCAATGCAACGTTGTATGAGCCATCATCCTAAAAAAGTAGGAGCCAGGAACCCTTACCAGCACTTGAACGTTTTCACCTCATCGTCTTGAGTCTTGTCTCTCGTAACATATTCTCATTTTAGAGAGAGAGTTTGTGGGGTTAAGAGTATAAGCACAAGCCAAAGCATCATCAAGAAGGATTTCTTCTTATGATCTACTCATTGATTTTCCGAGATCGAATTCTTTCGCTTTGACCGAACAGAACTTTAGGTGCTAACGCGCAACGGCTTTCGCGCTAGTCCTAAGCTCCTTTCTTTTTCCCTAGCTACTTTTTCTCTGACATAAAAAACTCCTTTTGAAGCTATAGGACCACTTCTCTCAGGTAGCTTACGGCAATCAGACCCAAGTGACCTAGTCAACCAAATAGATCAGGACCATATACGAAATGAGAGTTACCTGCTTTACCTAAGAAAAACTCTTACCTATTCTTTCCCTTACCTTAGTAATTTGAACTAAATACTTTACTAGCTTCTTTCAACATATGGCCAATTCCGTTTACATCTAAGACCTGCTTTATCTAGCCCTCCGACTTTCCCTTTGCCGAAGGCCGGCCTCTTTAGTTCCTACGTTTTCGGAAAAGAAGGTGAGACGCTAGCTAGCAACGAGAAAAAACTCGTAGTTAAAGATGTGAATGTAAGACTACTCGAAAGTACTTCAATTTTTCTTATATTATTGAGTTTATAATAGAGAGTACAGTTGTATCTATGTGCGAAACGACGAAAGAAAGATGGAAGGCCCAAAGAGCTCTACAGTAGTGCCCCGGAATGGGGTCGTAGAGCCGGTAACCCACTCTGTTTAGTATTTTGATTTCGTTCAAGGTGTTGCTCTGTCAAATCGAGATTGTGTGGGTGTTCAGCAAACCCTGTATTAATGGTTCTGGCAGGCTGCTGGCGTGGGACTTCTTTCGCTGGGCCCTTTGGACTCTAAATCCTTCCGGAGTGAGTGGTTCGATTCCACTCTCAGAACGATCAAGTCATTCCGAAAGAAAATGCAAGTGAAACGAGACGAGAATCAAATAAAATTGTAGGCTTATTTCCTAAAAGCGGTGGTTCTCGCCTCCCTGTGCCGCGGGGTGGGCGACTGCGGTTCGAGTCTTTTTCGATCGGGTAGATCCATACCATATGTTCCGGGGGGGAGACGAGGTGTAGCGCAGTCTGGTCAGCGCATCTGTTTTGGGTACAGAGGGCCATAGGTTCGAATCCTGTCACCTTGATGTGGTATTCACAGGGGCCGAAGTGCAAAGCCCCGTAGCCTATCCGTGGTCGGGAAGGCAGGCGAAAAGCACGCACAAAAAAAAAAGAAAGCTAGAATTTTGTTTTTTTCTTTTCTTCTTTTGAAACCCATTATCAGGCTTTTGCTTTTGATATTCTATATCTATCTAATATTAGAAAGCTATTTCACTGGTTTGATTTACATACCTCAGTCATGTTATTTGTCTAGCCTTCAATCAGAATAGCCTCTCCACCGGTTCCGAAGATTCTTTCGGCATCAATGTGCTTTTGGAATCTTCCTATGAAACAAATAACATTCAGGAACTGTTTAGGACAGAACAGGCCGAAGAGCTAAGTGTACTACAGAAAGCGAGCTTTTTTCGCGTATAGCCAACCTCGAAGCCCAATTAGCGCACGGGCTGCCCCCTCAACTCAACCCTGGCGAGTACGCTAACTTGGTCAGGGAGCATTTAGACGGTGCAGTTAGTATTGACCACTACCGCCAAGTCCATAATTCCTAAATTGATGAAGTACACATAATGGAGCTCAAAAGCCGATTCAAAAATATACTTTTTGAGCATCTTGAAACCGCACATAATAAATATTATGAATGAATCACCTTACAATAACATACGAGAGACTGCTTTCGATTTTTTCGAACAACAAGTCGAACCCAATGAACAATTCCATTCAAAGGAATGTTCTAGAGGGGGCCCTTTTCCGCTATATTCGCGATATTGAACAAAATGGAAGAAATTCTTCACGATTTCTAGAGTTCCGGGATTACTTCACTGATATCGATTTTTTCCTAAGCACGGCCTCTACTCTAGGTTAGTTCAAAGTGTAGTACAACGAACTATCGATACACCGAAAACGAGTAAAGATGGGTACATAAAATGAAGACATCGTGGATTACCCAAATTGGGACGACGATAGGACATTTCACTTTCTTTCGCAATATTTCTGATCATGACTCAACCACTAGGAAAGGGGATTGCTTACTCTCAGCCACGTTTTTCGCTTATGCTTAGTCAAGTGAGGATTCCATTCGAAGTAACGTAACAGGAGCACCATCTTCAAAACTTCTCGGGATCCGGAGTTTATCGAGAAAAGGTCCCATCCTTCAATATCATGATTGGGTCAACCAGATCATAAGTTCAATAGTTTGATCGGGTCGACCAGGTCAGGCCCGATCATGAGAATCTCTTGTTTAAGCACAGTCTCTATTAACATGCTTTTTCTAATTCTAATTCTAATTCTAATTCTAATTCTAATTCTAATTCTAAGTAGTATCTTCTTTATACCGTGCCTACAGGGTGTCATTTATTTGATGGAATCGTCCGGCCAGAAACGGGGAAGAATCTCTTCTGTCGTAGAGGCCTCGTCGAGTGCTCCCACTCCGCCAAAAAAAGAATATGATATAAAAAAGATAAGCGGATAAAAGTGTCCCACCAAGACGCCGATGAAAGACTTTGCAACGAATTCCGCAAGTGTATCATTGATGAAGAGCTCGTCAAACTATCGAAAGATATGTTCTAAGAGTACATACCACACCTCTGGGCGCCCGGGCCGACCGACAGGCTGAGGGCAATGGAGACAATCCGTTCCGTATAGAACAAAGGCGGTGATCCATTCTAAAAAAGGGAGGAAGAGAGAGATCTCTCGTTAGGTCTTGGTGATGACCGCCGGAGGGGGAGTACGAGAAGGCGGACATCTGGCTGCTATCAGTCGGCTGGCGAGCCCGGGGTCAGGAGGCCGATACTGTAGTAGTCGCTCCCTGCTATGATCCCTCCTGCCGAGAAGGGTGGAAGGACAGGGGAGCACGCCAACGTCTCGATCAATAGGAAGAAAAGGGAGTCTTTTTTTTCCTATTCCTATTTATTAGAAGGAAATCTATGATATAATAATATAGGGAGGGAGTCTTTTTCTGTCTTGAGGGTTTTATTTGAAATCAAAATCGAAATGCCTCAACTTGATAAATTGACTTATTTCTCACAATTCTTCTGGTTATGCCTTCTCCTCTTTACTTTTTATATTCTATTTTTTAATAATAATAATGGAATACTTGGAATTAGCAGAATTCTCAAACTACGGAACCAACTGCTTTCGCACCGGGGGAACAAGATCCGGAGCAAGGACCCTAAGAATTTGGAAGATATCTCGAGAAAAGGTTTTAGCACCGGTCTCTCATATATGTACTCCAGTTTATCCGAAGTATCCCAATGGACCGTCGACTATTTGGGAAAAAGGAGGAAAATCACTCTGATCTCAGATTTCGGAGAAATAAGTGGCTCACGAGGAATGGAGAGACAGATTCTCTATTTGATCTCGAAGTCCTCATATAACACTTCTTCCAGTCGGATCACTTGTTGGAAAAACATAATGCTCACACATGTTCCACACGGGCAAGGAAGCATAATCTAATGAACTGAGATTCTTTTCTTTCTATAGGACTGAGGATCCTTGCCTAGATCCAGAAAAAGTTGGATGCGCCGGAAGCTGAAGCGGAAATGCAATTCTCGGGTGAGGAAAGGGTTGTCTCAGGTACGGTACGCCTGGGGCAGGATTGAATCGATGTACCTAAGCTAAACTTATAAGATTGAACCACCTATAGACGGAATTAGGAGAGCTGAGGTTTAATCCAAGACCAGGAAAGCACCAGCTATATCGAAGCCCAATGCCAAGCAAAGCCCTAGACGGAAAGTGAAGAAATTGGCTTCAAGCTTCGCCCTTAACCCAAGATGAGGTGGAGCCTTACCCCGACACAAGGTGGGACCCTCCCATTAGGATAGTGGGCTTAGTCAGACCAACATAGGTTGTCAACCAAAAAGGAGAAGCTCCCGTTATTGTTGGTTTATGGACCTAAGACGAGAGGATTGGGCTTAGAACAAGACCTTTCGGTGGATATGATCACATCTTCATGACTAGAGGTGTACACCTTTGGCCTCACTCAAGGTAATGGGTGACCAAACCTAACGAGTCTAAACAAATTGGATCTTATTGTGTGACAAAAACAGAGATTGGGAATGCTTGGCAGGTATTTGAGTACCAGTAAATTAGGGAAATCAAACACATAAAGAAGTTTTCTTTCCAAGCCTGGTAACACCACACTTAAGTAAGTCGATTCAGATTAGCCAACAAGCGAATCCATTAACTCAGTCAACTCTTTCTGGTAAAAGTGCTCATCATTACTACTATATATAATATAATATAATATAATATAATATAATATAATATAATATAATATAATATAATATAATATAATATAATATAATATAATATAATATAATATAATATAATATAATATAATATAATATAATATAATATAGTAAATTACAGACAACACTCAATGCTAATGAGTGGATCAAGTCATTTACTAGTCAATGAACTGACTAAACCCTGTCTGTTCTGGGAATTGACCCACTTAACTATACTCTTAGGGCAAGCCGCCCTGTGGTAATTAACTCCGTAAAATCTGTATCAGTCTTGAGGCAATTTGGAAATGCTAGACAAAGATATTAATCAGAGTCAGTCAATTCCCTAGCTACAGTTAATATGAAAAATCCCGGGTAGGTAATTCAAACACGCCCCACCCAATAGGTGAATCTTTCAAAGTGTGGGAAATCTCCCCTTTCTTCAATCCTAGAATCGATGCCTAAGAAAAAGGGTATATCTATGAAAATGCTCAACCCATTCATGCGATTCAATCCTCTGCTCTGATTCTATTAAAAAGGAAACACTCCACTAAGTCGTACACACTCCCCAATAAGTCTGGTAATTAATTCGTTCAAATCAATGCTCGGTGCAGCAGGTAATGTAACTTAATCAATCGCAAGCGGCAAAAGAACTCAAACTCAATCCACAATCCGTCTCGCTCGTCTGGGAAAGAAGAGCAGGCTGTTAGGCAAGCCGGCTTTAATACAACCTCTAGGGAAGCCAGGAAAGTTGGTATATACTTTGTACCAAGTACCAAACTTTTGAAACAGTTTGAATCCAATAAGGAAGAAATGAAAAAGCTAGGCCGAAGGATGAGATGGCATTTCAAGAGAATAGTCGATCAGTATGGCAGGAAGAGGTCTCTTTGTCAAATCCTCTATCATCTAAAGCTGGGTCAGAAACTTCCTTTAGGAGCAGAAGAATTTGCAGGCCGTAGGACAAAGCTTCCATTCTCGAAGAAACTAGCCAAGTTTGAAAACACTTAAGAGGGCTGGGTATTGAAAGAGTCTGGCAGGAAGAAGTATAGTACCAAGCGGCAGTAAGCCTCGATTCGAATTAGCAGAGAGGTCAGTTTTAGGAGGTCGGTGTCCAGTGGAGTTCAGCGAGAAACTCAAAGTAATACATACCTATTTGTTGCGATGTGATTGCTTCGCACCTTTCAATATTTCTTTTACTTCTAGTGCTATCTTCCATCCGTTCCAGTTCATGGATCTTCTTCTTGTTGTAGAACGAGAATTGGATTGATTCCTATAGTTTAGTTCTCTATTTGCAAATTCATTACTTAATAACGATCTTATAGGCTTTGTCTCAGGCAGATCTGGAGCGACTGGATTGAACAGAAAGTACATACACACACTAACACATCATAAAAGGAAAGAGATGAGAGGAGACTCGAAGGGTTGCCATTAGTGTTTCTTGACTATTTTTTCGGAAGCAAGGGGCAAAATAATGCCTAAATTCTAAAGGAAAGACCCTCGCTGCCCAATAAACCATTATTTGCTGCTGGCCAATGTGTGGCTCCACCATCTGTCATTTCATGCTGGTAGGGTAGGGAAGGACATACTGACCGACCTACCGGGAGAAAAGGCTTTCTACGTCCGCTTCCCCAGTCCCGCTAATCCAGAAGTAAGTTCATCTTCCCGGGAAATATCATGCTTCTTTCTCCGTGCCATCACAGGTGGGTGGTGCTGGCGAAACTACAACGACTGCTTTTGCTACTAGTGCGGAAGCATATTCGTCTGTGTTTGTGAGTCACCTCGTCTCGATCAGTCTATTCCCTGGTTATTTTGTAGGCACACATCTGAGGTATCCATATAGGGAGGGATCGCCCATACATAGTGCGAATGCCCATTGGCAATGTCGCAAGAGTTCAGGGACGGCCGTAGCTAAATTTCCATTGCTAATCTCCCACGAACAAAACAAAAAAGAAGAAAAGGCTATTCCTTAGACACAGAGGTGGGATTAAGGCGTCATGCGGAACTCCAACAACATAGACCAGATGACTTATTGAAAATAGGTTGAGGAGCCTGATCCTGGAGCTGAGCAAGCATGGGCGCGATCCACATCGAGTGGAACTACTATAACTATAGCTAGTGGAAGTACCATCCATTCCGCAGTGGGCGGACGTTCTTTTCAATCCTATGAAGCTCATCAGTATTTCTGTCAACAATTCTTTAGTATGATGGCTGTTGGTCTTAATTTGAGTCAACACTATTTAAATGAATAGAAAAAGGAACCAAAGACTGAGCAACTACTTCTAGAATGATGTTATAGAAAATACAAGACACAGTGATCCTCATCCGGCATAATAGCAGTACATGAATTCCACCCAGACGAAATGGACTGACTCTCTATGGCAACTATGGATCTCAACATCAAAAAAAAGAAAGTGCTTATCCATCCTTGGAAGAACTAGCTCCCTCCCTGTCTTTGTCGGAACTTGAATCGAGGTAGGCAAAAGAATCCTTACTCGGAACGAGCCCAAGATAAAGGGTCTAGTCCAATTTTAGTCTTGGTTGTACATCGGTACTACGCACGGTAGGCATTTCTTCCAGTTATCGGGACTTGCACTTGCTTTTTCCGGCCTTAGTGGTATTTCAATGATTTTATTGCCCTAGCCCCGTCCTTCCATCATAGCTTAGTTAGCTAGCTACTTCATTTTGTGCTAAAGCCCCTCGATACATAAGTGCTCTCATTCCTAGAACCCACCCGGGGCGAGTTGGTAACCGTAAACCATTGATCTACGAATTCAAGTGAATGAAAATGTAGATAGATTTTTTCCTACTTCTGTAACATAACTTCTCTACGGATAAGCTTCAACTACTGAATGAAGAGATAGTGAGACCTACCTAGCAACGAGAAATACTAGAACTTAAATTCCTTGCCTTGACTCGCCTACTTCTCCAGTCTTTGATGTTGCTTTCCTGGCTTTCGATTCCTATTCGTCTGATGTGTTGATGCTTGAGAAGAAGCTTTGGCACTGACACCTTACTTTCTTTCGCATAGGGCTTTAACAGATAAACTCTTTACAATACTTTACTTTATGCTGTAAAACAAGAGGAAGAAAAGAAAGGATCCATGATGTGCATGTGCCTTTTGGTCTTGTACCAACGCTCTTTAATAACGAGGCTTTCCAGCTTCTGGGATGCTTCATAGCGAGGTAAGATCTAACTCCCTGGGTGGATTTGTATTCCTCTTCACTCATTCTAGTCCTTAACTACTTGCTCGATAAAAGCTATCCGCTTTGACAGTTACTTCTTCAAGAATCCGAACCTACTTTTCTATGGCTAAAAAGGACCCGAAATGGCGTGCTGCCATGCTGGATGAGATGGAGTCAATGAAGATAAATAAGGTTTGGGACTTAGTTTATTTACTGCCAGGGCTATTAGGTAGCTTGGTAAGGGATAGGCCGCAGGTTTGTGAAACATAGGAGTAGAGGGGTAGGCATTTGGATCGGAACTGGTAGGAAGCAATGGAATAGGTCAGTAAAATAGGACTACTAGTAAAGGCACGTTATTCGCTAAGAATAGTTTCGTGATAGGTTTTTAGAAATAGGAAATTTGATCGGCTTAACTGAGTTTATTATGGATCGTTGCCTGTTGAGTGGAAGGATTCCTAGTACCATAGGTAGACTTAAACGCAACGTTTTGTTGAACTTTTTTGGAAATTGCTTTTAAGGTCCAATTCCTTTATCTGTTGGTAATCTAACGAATCTCTCTGAAGTTCACATGGGAGAAAATTCACTACTACATACCTAACGCATCTACAAGTGTAGAAAGAACTCTTACTATTCATAACGGTCAAGTACCAGTCCTGCAACTCATAATGGTCAAGTACCAGTCCTGCAACCCGCTTCAACGTTCTAAGGACCACAAATGATAAGATCTGATACCTGTAATTCCAATTCTCGTAATCTTTGATGAATCTCCATAATCTTTAGAGATTCTTGTGGTGTACCCCTCCCGTGTTATCATTCACAGCTTCGTAGGGCAAGTTCACCATCTCTCTGAGAAAGAGGAGCGTAAGAAAAGGAGGTTCTTTTCCCATCTCTTTTTGGCAATGGGTTAAGGAATTTAGGGCTGGAAGAGATCTAAGAGTGGATTGGGCAGCATTAATGGCATGAGCACAACTGTGATCTTGATCTCCTCGCGTCGGCTTCTTGCTCTCTTTCACACAGTCTTCTCAAGTCACTAATGGCACAACAACAGGAACGAGTACACAATTGAATAAAAAAGGGAATTCACAATAAGGTGGCAAGATCCTTGTCCGTGGCAAATCTATGTTGTTGGCTATTGTCTTTTCGTAGGAAATAATCATCAACTATGAGAATTCCCTAAGTCTACAAGGGAAATCAGGGCAACTGGGAGAGGAAAGATCTGAAGGTTGAGGCTGATTGGTGTCGAAAAAGGTTATCATCCCACTTTTGGCTACTATTACTTCTCTAAATAAAGAACGTCGGGGCTTTCTGGTGATTTCTATATAATCAAACACTTTGAGAACTTGACATAGAGTCGGTGATCCTGCTTTCATTGCAACACAATTCGGAGGTCTGGAATGTAATTCAACCATTACTTTAGCTTCGTAAATAAGTTTACGTACGGTGAGCTGTCTGGGAATCCATACAAGATCGGAGTACCCACAAGACTTGCTAATTTACTGAGAGCGCTTCTCGTCTACATGCGCAGAGGCAAGTTGGGGGAGGGTGATCAAGAGGAAAATCGTCTCTAGCCGATCATTCTCCTGCCAGATTTACTTGGACCATTTAATTTAGTAGAACTATGCCCTAGAGTGACTATGCTGTGCGCTTTCGAGAAGATTCAAACCTATCTGTTTGATTTTCCGGTCTTGGTACTGTTAGTTTTTCAGGGAAGATCACTCTTGCTATACCTCTCGCTCACGAAACATTCCATAGGATGCGAGTAGCGGTACATTATAGGCAGCTTCAGTGTTTTGATAGAACTCAAGCGGTTGATATAGCTAAGGAAAACCATAAGAGTGAGGGATTGAATTTCCATGTAGGAGTATTGGCTTTGGCAAGCAAGTCAAGGACAAAAGAAGAGGATATTCAAAGTTCCCTGAGTTTGATGGTAGTAAGTTAGATGTCACAAATAGGAATTCATGGCCTACTGTATGCATGTATGTGCTAAAAGAAGATCAAAAACCGGGGAATCACTTAATAATAAATTCTAACTATCTATTGTTCAAAACTCAAAGTACCACAGAAGAAATGGTTAACTAAGAATGAGAGAATGAAAAAGCTGAGTAATAAACAAGGATTGGTTTGCTATTTATGATGACGAAGAGCTGGTACAAGCCTCCTTCAGGAAATGACCCTGCGATGAATGCAATCTACATTCTTCCAAGATGGTATATGACAGAAAGAAAGTGGTGCGATGAATTAGTATCATTTACTAGTCAAAACCGTTCCAATTCATTTCACATTTCATTACCTAGAGCCTGAGAGGGGTCACTGCTGAGAGGGTTCATACTATACCTATTACTATGGATGCGGATGCTTCATCTAGCGCATACCAAATCAAGCCAGCCGGGTATCATAGGAGACAGGGGAAAAAGCACTTTCAAATGACTAAAAACTCCGAATCATCTGATTGATTCCAAAATGTTAGTAGTAATTGAATTCACCATTTGGCGTAGGGAACCCTTTCAAAGCTTCTGTTTCATAGTCTACCGAGTAGCAGTTCCAGCATTATCCGAATCAGCATTGCGCCAGAATCCATTCAACCAAGAAAGGCGTAAGCGCTAGCTGATCTGAAACGAAATAAAATAGTTCTTTCCATTTTCCCAGCCGGAAAGCCCTGGGACGGCATATGTGACATCAAGTTGACGCATCCATCCTCTGGACCAAAAAGAGGAGTTTGCCGAACAGAACAATAGTTCACTGCCAGATATCTTTTCTAATCAATCAGCAAGGAATTGATAGAGAGAGAGCCCTGCGAAAGGAGTAGCTTTCAGCATCCTCCCTTGACAGTGACTTTCGGAGACTTGTCTATAAGTAAGTCCATTTCTTCTTGTGGGACATCGAGAGACTTTCCTCTCTCTCCGATTGCAACT